CATAAAGGCTTATTTGACCCAATCGTACCACGTAATCCTTTAAAAGGTGTTCTAAGTGAGTTATTTCAGCTCCATGGTTTCTTTCCCTTGAATCAAAATTCAAAAAATTAAAGTATAGCACTAGATTCAGTTATTTTGTTTGTAGCGAACAAGTATTTAGTTCATCATAATAAAAAAAACTAAGAAAAATGTTCTTTGGTGATATAAGTTACACTTTCTAGTAAGAGTCAGAAGTTTCGGATAATTTTTTTTCTTCCGGATCCAGATCCATTTTTTATCTTACCCCTATTCATGATTAGGTATTATGAACCTCTATCAACAGGATAAAATAAAAAAGTGAATTTTAATTTTTCTTTCCGAGGAATTCGAATTTTTGGAAAAAAAAGAATTTTATCTGGCTATCTTACGCATTAATTAAGATAGACAATAATGAAAAAAATATCAAAATAAAAAGAAATATCAAATATGGAAATGAAATAAAATAATTTCTACATCTATCGCATTTTTACTATGAATCCCTGTTTGTTGGATCCTATTATTTAGAGTCGCGAATTCATAATGAACTTCATTTTCATAAGAAAACTCCTTTAAAATAAAAAACTCCTTATTAGATTAGAAAGAAAGATAGAAAGAACATAAGGATGGGAGAAGAAGAATAATAAAATTTGTAAAAGAAGATTACCCTATTTATATTCGTGTAGAAAGATGAATAGGTACACTTAATTTAGTTCTACATTTTAGCACTTATTATCTATCCTTTTTTTTCTTTAAATTTAATATTTTAATATTATTTTTATATTTAAAATTTCTATTTTAATATAAATATATTATTTAGAAATTATATATTTATATATACTTAATTGTTTATATATACTTAGTAGTATAATATTATATAAAATACAATAGTCAATATTACCTAATATTACTTATAATAGATATACTTATCATATCATAAGATATCTTTCTAATAGATACAAATATATAGATACAAATATTAAATCGAGGCACCCATTCTATGACAGATCTCAACTTACCCTCTATTTTTGTGCCTTTAGTGGGCCTAGTATTTCCGGCAATTGCAATGGCTTCTTTATCTCTTCATGTCCAAAAAAATAAGATTGTCTAGATCCAATGGGACCAAATCCTATCAATTTATTTCAACACTGTATCATAATACAGATATTTTTTTAGTGCAATATGGTATGATATGTGGCTCTTTCCACACACAAATGAAAGAACTGTTATGTATGCGGATACATGCTATCTGCATAAATGCATATATATATATATATATATAGCTGGTTAAAAATGGATCAGTAAATATTTTTAATAGAAAGTCAATGTATCTAACCAATTACTCCACATCAGAATAGTGCTAGTTGATGAAAGTTACTTCGGGATCAAGAAAGGTAAAGTCAAATTTGGGTTATTCTCTCAATTCCAATCGAATGCAACTGGATCTAGTATAGTATGAATTGGCGATCAGAACATATATGGATAGAACTTATAAGGGGGTCTCGAAAAACAAGTAATTTTTGCTGGGCCTGTATCCTTTTTTTAGGTTCACTAGGATTCTTAGCGGTTGGAACTTCCAGTTATCTTGGTAGGAATCTGATATCCATATTTCCATCTCAGCAAATTATTTTTTTTCCACAAGGAATCGTGATGTCTTTTTATGGGATCGCAGGTCTGTTCGTTAGCTCCTATTTGTGGTGCACAATTTTGTGGAATGTAGGTAGTGGTTATGACCAATTCGATAGAAAAGAAGGAATTGTGTGCATTTTTCGTTGGGGATTTCCTGGAATAAATCGTCGCATCTTCCTTCGCTTCCTTATGAGAGATATCCAATCAATCAGAATTGAGGTTAAAGAGGGTCTTTATCCTCGTCGTGTCCTTTATATGGAAATCAGAGGTCAAGGGGCCATTCCCTTGACTCGTACTGATGAGAATTTTACTCCACGAGAAATTGAACAAAAAGCTGCCGAATTGGCCTATTTCTTGGGCGTACCAATTGAAGTATTTTGAAATGAATTGAACACAATAAAGAATAAATGTTTTCTCGGCATGGGGGAAGGAACTTGCTAATTCCTTTTTTAATACAATTGAAGTCTTTTTGGAATGTTCATTTGAACAAAACATGTTAGATTATTCTATTTCCTCCTTCCTTTGTCGTGGCGACTCCCATAGAATAAACCAAAAAAGCAGGAGGGCGTATATGGAATAACTATAATAAACTATAATAAAGAAAAAAATTAAGAAAAGAAGAAATTTTTGTATACCATTTGTATACCAAAAGTATTTCGTATGCGTATGGATCCCAACTCAATTCTTTTCTACTAGAAAATTTCTACTAGAAAAAAGGCTAATCTAAGGCTAATATAATAAGTAAGGATTCATCAAATATATCCGAAGATTTATTTCGTAATACGGAATTCATCTCATCTTTTTAGGCCCAAAATTTTGATGATACCTTTTTTCCTTGGTTGTGGCTAGGCGGTGAAACATTTCGAAATAATTAACTGAGGGGGGTTTTCGTTTCTAAATCCGATTCGTTATTTTAAGTGGGTTTTCGAGTATTCATAGAAAGGAACAAATGAAGATGAAATTGCTTCGAATTTGCCCATTCGAATTTGCCCAATTGAGATATCTAGGAATAATATTGATTTTGCATTTTTATCCGAAAAGGGCGAACCCTTATCCCATTTCTATATTCCTTCTAGATCCAAGAACTAAACTCAATTTTGACACAAAAATTGGAATGAATAGACCCATAGGTTCAATACCTTGTTATAGAACTCGTGCTTCAGAGAAATATCATATAGAGTCAACGAATGAAGCAGGTTCATTAACGATTCAATTCACAGATAAAAAATGAAAAAAAAGAAAGCATTGCCTTCTTTCCCATATCTTGTATCTATAGTATTTTTGCCCTGGTGGGTCTCTCTCCCATTTAATAAATGTCTGGAACTTTGGGTTACAAATTGGTGGAATACCGGGCAATCCAAAACTCTCTTGAATATCATTCAAGAGAAAAACGTTCTAGAAAGATTCATAGAATTAGAAGAACTCTTTCTGTTGGACGAAATGATAAAGGAGTACCCGGAGACACATATACAAAAACTTCGTATAGGAATACACAAGGAAACGATACAATTGGTCAAAACACACAATGAATATCATCTCCATATCATTTTGCATTTCTCGACAAATATAATCTCTTTCGCTATTCTAAGTGGTTATTTTATTTTGGGTAATGAGGAACTTGTCATTCTTAATTCTTGGGTTCAGGAATTCCTCTATAACTTAAGTGACACAATAAAAGCTTTTTCGATTCTTTTAGTTACTGATTTATGGATTGGATTTCACTCGACTCATGGTTGGGAACTAATAATTGGTTCGTTCTACAACGATTTTGGATTGGCTCATAACGATCAAATTATATCTGGTCTTGTTTCCACCTTTCCAGTTATTCTAGATACAATTGTGAAATATTGGATTTTCCATTATTTAAATCGTGTATCTCCTTCGCTTGTAGTCATTTATCATTCAATGAATGAATGAAGAACTCATTTGATCTCCTGATATCAATCAAATAAATCAGAATCTTTCTTCCTTTATAAAGAAACCATTTTGAATCTTACTTAATTCTTTATATTTTATTTCTACCAGTTCAAGGTATTCGTCCTATATTACAGTACAACTATTCCAGTACAATGACAGACTCGTGCATAGGGAACTTTACTAGTTCCCTATCTAATTTATTGTAGAAATTCCGAGATCCATGATTGGACATGCAAAATAGAAATACTTTTTCTTGGGTAAAGGAACAGATGACTCGATCCATTTCTGTATCGATCATGATATATGTAATAACTCGAGCATCCATTTCAAATGCATATCCCATTTTTGCGCAGCAGGGTTATGAAAACCCACGAGAAGCAACTGGACGAATTGTATGTGCTAATTGCCATTTAGCTAATAAGCCCGTGGATATTGAAGTTCCGCAAGCTGTGCTTCCTGATACTGTATTTGAAGCAGTTGTTCAAATTCCTTATGATATGCAACTGAAACAAGTTCTTGCTAATGGTAAAAAAGGGGGTTTGAATGTGGGTGCTGTTCTTATTTTACCCGAGGGATTCGAATTAGCCCCCCCCGATCGTATTTCTCCTGAGTTGAAAGAAAAGATAGGAAATCTGTCTTTTCAGAGTTATCGTCCCAATAAAAAAAATATTCTTGTGATAGGTCCTGTTCCGGGTCAGAAATATAGTGAAATCGTCTTTCCCATTCTTTCCCCCGACCCTGCTACAAAGAAAGACGTTCACTTCTTAAAATATCCCATATATGTGGGTGGGAACAGAGGAAGGGGTCAGATTTATCCTGATGGTAGCAAGAGTAACAATACAGTCTATAATGCTACATCAGCAGGTATAGTAAGCAAAATAGTACGTAAAGAAAAGGGAGGATATGAAATAACCATAGTTGATGCATCGGATGGACGTCAAGTGGTTGATATTATACCTCCAGGACCAGAACTTCTTGTTTCAGAGGGTGAATCCATTAAGCTTGATCAACCATTAACAAGCAATCCCAATGTAGGAGGGTTTGGTCAGGGAGATGCAGAAATAGTGCTTCAAGATCCATTACGCGTCCAAGGCCTTTTGTTCTTCTTCGCATCTGTTATTTTGGCACAAGTTTTTTTGGTTCTTAAAAAGAAACAGTTTGAAAAAGTTCAATTGTACGAAATGAATTTTTAGGTCCAGAGATTCCTTAACATTTGGTAAAAAGTGCCGATTTTTTGTCCATCGATACAATTATGTATGATCAAAAAATTCTGTAAATCCTTTTGCTTGCTTTGTTTATACTCTTTTTGTTTTGCAGGACGCCTGGAATTCATTACTTGTATTCCTAGTAATAAACAATAGGCATACAAACAAATACAAAAGAAGAGAATACAAGGCAAGGATGATAAAAATGAAAGGAACAAATACTTTTAGGAAGGA